GCTTCCATTTCTACTTTCCTTAATCGGGCCCGGGCTTTTTCCAGCTGTTCAATGGCTCCTTCCCGCAGTTCTTCTGAATTTCGAATAGTTCTCAAGATTCTCTGTTTTCGATTATCTAATAAATCACTTAATGAAAGTAGATTCTCTTTCCATTCATTTAAAAATGTCTATGATCTCTTCCCGAACCAAACATGAATCTTTCAATTCATTTGGCTCTCACACTCAATTCCTTATAGGAAATTTCCCTACCTTTATTATCGAATGAGCCTATCCTCTTTTCTCTATTTCTCAAAATCTTGAAAATGATTACCAATACAAGATCAAAATATTTGGAGGACTCTTCTGACCAAACAAATAATTGTCAGCAAAGTTGTTTTTTTTATTCAAATCCAAAGAATTCTTATTAATTTATACGTAGGTCATCAATTCCGCATTGTATAAAAGGAGGCGTTAAACACCAGTTTTTCCAATTTTTTATCGTAAAGAGAGTTCAAGTCATTTTATCGACATGAGTGTTCTATATCGATAAAATTTCAATTTCCATATTAACATTAACATAGTGGTAGAAAGAATACTACACTGCGTCTAAATTTCAAACTGGTTAGCTTTAACCATGGTAATGTTCCAAAATTCTTGGTTGATAGAGAATCAAAGTAGATTTACCAATGAATGGCGAAATGCTATGGTTCTTAACTACTTTTTCTTAATTTAGTAAGAAGTCATTCGCTGGATCATGCACATTCTCCTAGTTATAACGAAAAAAGTGCAGTTGGTTGGATCCAATCTATTCTTTGAAATAAACAACTCGCACACACTCCCTTTCCAAAAAAAATCAATACACCTATCACTACACTTAGATTTATTAGATTTGTTGCTAAAATATCGGTATCAAACCCGAAACTTCCGGCGGATGGCCAGTAACTCAAGGAAAGAAAAGAATCGGTTATATTTTTCATATGATCGCATCTCCTCTTATGGATAGACTAATTTTCTTTCTACGATTCGTATTTTTTCGATTTTTTATTAGTTTTTTTCTATGATAGTTTATTCGATAATATTATTTTATATAATATTATTTTATATTGATAATAAGATTTCTATTTCTTACTAATAATTAATATTAATTATTAGTAAGAAATAGAAATCTTATTATCATAAGAAGACTTTTCTATATATTTTCGATATATATAAGAGAATATAGAATATATTTATTAATAAATATATTCTATATTTTGAATTGGTTAGTCAATTGAAAGATTCTACATAAGACTGATACTTCTTAGAAGTAGATACTAGTTCTTATGTCAATTGAAAAATATCTAGTTCTTTTCAACACTTTCTAAATGAAATTCTAAATAAAATAAGGGGGAGGTTCATTGGAATAAATAAAGGGACGGAAGAAGGCCAATCAGTATGTTAATCCCAATGAAGAAAAAATTGTAAGAGCGGAATTCTGAATATAAAAAAAAAGCAAGAGCAGCAACGAAAGTCCACGGAAAAAAGAATATGTATTTTTCTTTTTTGATTTTTTTAAAAGATTAAACAAAAGGATTGGCAAATAAAAGTGCTAATGCTACAACCAGCCCATAAATAGTTAAAGCTTCCATAAAAGCCAAACTAAGTAATAAAGTACCCCGTATTTTGTCCTCTGCTTCCGGTTGTCGCGCAATCCCTTCTACAGCTTGCCCTGCAGCTGTGCCTTGACCAATTCCAGGTCCAATAGAAGCAAGTCCGACGGCCAACCCAGCAGCGATAACAGAAGCAGCAGAAATCAGTGGATTCATGATAAGTTTCTCCTATTCCAAATAAAATAAAGAAAAGAAATAGTTAATAATATAACCAACCAAGAAATTATGACTTACTAATTTCATTCTTCATATTTATCTTTATCTAGTCGAAGTGTAATTCAAAATTTCAAACTGAATAATTTTTATTCAATTATCCAAATTACTTCGATATTTATTCTTTTCATTTCTAGCCATGTATGTAGCTTTTTGTGAATACATACAATTTTGTTCTTATCTTACATTTTGAAGCATTCTTTTAATTCTTCGTTCTTATTTTTTCTTTATTTCATTGTTTTAGTCATTCAATTCACAATTACACGAGATGAACTGGAAAGGCTTTTTTTGAATCCCCACCTAATTTTAGAGTAGTAGCAGGACAAATTTAGATAGATAGTCATATATAACGAATGAATATCTAATATGACATATACATGTGTTTCTTCCATACCGTAAACCAATTAGTTGGATGTTAGATTCAATAGGATTTCAGAATCATTCTTTGAAACCCCCAAAAAAGAAAGAGTTGGCTTATAACGATTAGATTATATATACACCGAGTTCGATTCCCTCACCCTATTCCCTTTTTTTAATCACATGTCATAAATGCAGATATCATCCTAAATTATAGTTCCCAATAGAATATTAATTAATATACTAATAAATAAAATTTTAAATTTAGAATCTAATCTAATAAGAATATTTATTTTTATACTAATATTTTATACTAATAAAAAAATTTAATATGTTTATAGTTCGCATTAAATGAACAAAATAATAAAAAAAAGAATCTTCATCCTTCATTGTAGTAAAATAAAAATTGGTCAAACAAAGAGTATTTTTAGGAAAAATAGGAAAGAGATCTATCTAAAAGATCTTTTTCCTATTTTTTTTTTACAATTCCCAGGTACGAGTTTTTATTTTAAGTATCCCTTATACTTATTGCACCTTTTTGCGGGGGTTTAGATAATCCTTTTGAAAACTTTTCAATTTTTTTTTCGATTTTTTTGTTTATGTTCCTTAAGTAGATTATCGTGAGCCACACAGACTTTGTCTCGGCTAAAAAAAACTATTTCGATAACTAGTCAATGATGCCCTTCCAAGGATTCACCTATATAAGCCGCAGCTAAAGTAGCAAAAATAAGAGCTTGAATACCGCTTGTAAATAATCCAAGGAACATAACCGGTATAGGAACGACTAAAGGTACTAACGAAACAAGAACAACAACTACTAATTCATCAGCTAATATATTTCCGAAAAGTCGAAAACTAAGCGATAAGGGTTTTGTGAAATCTTCTAAGATATTAATCGGTAAAAGGATTGGGGTTGGTTGGATGTATTTACCAAAATAAGCCAATCCTTTTTTTGAAATACCCGCATAGAAATAGGCTACTGACGTAAGTAAAGCTAATGCGACAGTAGTATTTATATCATTTGTGGGTGCAGCTAACTCTCCATGAGGTAACTTTATAATTTTCCAAGGCAAAAGAGCCCCTGACCAATTCGAAACAAAAATAAATAGAAACAAAGTTCCAATAAAAGGAACCCACGGACCATACCCTTCTCCAATCTGAGTTTTGCTCACGTCTCGAATGAATTCAAGGACATACTCAAAGAAATTCTGACCGGACGTGGGGATAGTTTGAGGATTTCTAACAACAAGAATGGTTGAAATTAATAAGATAGCAATTACAACCCAAGAGGTAATAAGTACTTGAGCATGCACTTGAAAATCGCCTATTTGCCAATAGAAATGTTGACCTACTTCGACAGCAGATATATCATAGAATCTGTTTAATGTGTTGATGGAACATAATAGAACATTCATATTGTCCTGCCCTCTTAAATAAAAAAATATAACTTGAAAGGGAATTATTTTGATTCAACCATTTTCTTTTTTTACTTTCATTTTCTATTTGGAATGCCCACTAATCACAAAATATTTCTGTTTGTTCTTTTTGCACAATTTTATAATAGTATAATAACCGATTCCATAAACCTATGACCCACAACCCCAACCAAATCTAATAATTTATTTATCTTATTATTAATCAAGAATTTCGTATATAGCTAGAACGACCCTCACAAATTGCAAAAACTAATTTGTTAAGAATTAATCGGATTGAAGCGATAGCATCATCATTAGCTGGAATCGAAATATCTGCGAGATCTGGGTCACAGTTGGTATCGATTAAACAAATTGTTGGAATTCCCAAAGTTATACATTCTCGAAGAGCCGTATAGTCTTCTTGCTGATCAACGATTATTACAATATCAGGTAACCCTGTCATATATTTTATGCCGCCCAGATATGTTTCCAAATGAGATAATTGTCTTTTCAGCATAGCGGCATCTCTTTTTGGAAGAGAGTTAAGTTTCCCCGTCTTTTGCTCGGTTCTCAAGTCCCTGAACTTACGAAGTCTCGTTTCTGTAGTATACCAATTCGTTAACATACCTCCGAGCCATTTTTTATTAACATAATGACATCGAGCTCTTATTGCAGCCCGTGTTACTGAATCGGCTGCTTTTTTTTTTGTACCGACAATTAAGAATTGTTTTCCTCTGCTTGCTGCATCAAAAACCAAATCACAAGCTTCTGATAAAAAACGAGCAGTTCGAGTAAGATTTATAATATGAATACCCTTACGCTTTGCCGATATATAAGGTGCCATTCGAGGATTCCATTTCCTAGTATCATGGCCAAAATGAACTCCTGCTTCCATCATTTCTTCAAAAGTAATGTTCCAATATCTTTTTGTCATTTATCCCCACACTTTTTTTTTTGAAAAAAAAGAGACCCGGTATCCTTAAATAGCAATAAATAATTGTTCCGAGGGAACCTTCTCTTTTATCGACGATTGGCCATTAATATATAATCAGGCCATTCATTTTTTTCTATATTATTATCTATTATACTTTATTACCAAATCAAATGACTGGATTTAAAGGGATGAATCGAATCTGCTTTTTAGGAAGCATTAAATCATATATTTCTAATGTATCACATAAATTATTTGAAATCAAAAAAATCAAATAATTTTCTGTGATGGAACAAAAGATTTCGAATTTCTACTTCGAATAAATTTTTTGGATTTTCCAAGGTAATCTTGTTATGTTGCCTTGACCGTGAACGGTGCATTATTCTTTTGAATCCGGTACCAACTGGTATTATTCCGCCTAAAACAACATTTTCTTTAAGACCTTTTAGCCAATCGATACGCCCCCGAAGAGCGGCTTTTGCTAAAACTCTAGCAGTTTCTTGAAAACTCGCTTCGGATATGAAACTTTGAGTATTCAGAGATGTTTTTGTTATTCCCAATAATAAAGCTCGGTAACAAATTGCTTCTTCCAAGGCACGCCCCGTTCGTTCTGCTCGCAATAATCCAATTAGTTCACCAGGTAAAAATACATTAGACATTCCATCCTCTGAAACCAAGACTTTGGATGTTATTTGACGCACAATAATTTCGATATGTCTATTATGGATGTGTACTCCCTGGGATCGATAAACCTTTTGTATTTTATTAACCAAAGAAATACGACTTTGCGCTATAGTTAGCTCCGCACCAATCAAGAATCCCCAAGGAATGCCGAGAATTTGTGTTATACACTCGTTCCAAGCATCAATTCTTTTTTCTAGATTCATCGATATTGAATCAATCGAACGTATTTCTAATATCTGTTCCACTTTTGGAAGCCCTTGTGTTATATCACCGGATCTTGATTTTTCATATATAAATGTAACGAATATATCTCCTTCATAAAGGATTTCTCCATAATGGCCATGAATGGTTGCTCCTGGAGTCGCCAAATAAGGGTTAGCCGATCTTATTATTACAGAATCCGTTTGAACAGTTAGAACTTGACCCGATTTTAGTTTTAGGTCTGGTCCATTTTTCATTTGAGCTATACATATATTTTCACAAATAAATTGTCCAAGACTAATTATTGTAAACGTTTTTTCACAATAATTATCATGGAGAAAATACCAATTCAAATGGAATGGATTTAAAACGATATTACTGTATAGATCGGGTTTAAAAATTTTTTCATTTTCGTCCATTAAATAATATTTAATTACTTGATCAATTTCCGTTAATTTGTCAAGTTGGAAATTTTTAATAATGGAAATCTTATTATGAGTTTTTAAATGGTAAAGTGAATAAAAATTTCCAACTTGAAGGGCTATTCCTAAGGGGCCTAACGAATTATTTTTTTTAATTGGAATTATAGAATCTTTTTTTATCCCATTGTGACATTTTACGTTGTTGAATGGTCTCATTTGAAAACAATTAGATGATGACAATATTATCCAAGATCGGCATTCCTTATTTCTATTCAACAACATACGAATAGTTCCATGATTTTGGCGAAGTGATTGTTGAATTTTTTCCTTGGAATGAATAGAAAAAAATGGATTGATATTGATCCGATCCGATTCATTATCTGCAATGAATCCTAAACCAGATGGGTCATTTCTTTTTCTGATATATGTAGTCTGAGATTTCACTAAGTCAATTCTTAGAAAATACTCAATCAATCCATTTGTACTTACTTCAACAAAGGAAGCAGGGGCCTCCTCAATACAAGAACTTTTTTTGCCTTGATCCCAATTCAAGACTAAACAAGTCCGAACTAATTGAATCCTTGTGTCGGAAATTCCCCGAATGGATTTTCCATTTCCATAAAGAATATAATTGATAACTTTAAGTTCCAGATTATCTTTTTCCTGGAATAGATCTTGTGGAAAAAGTTTTACAAAATTGATACTATGCGGTATTTCATATAGAATTACAGGTCGAACCAAAACAAAATACTTTTTCTTGGTAGTTGCGATCCATTGCACATAGATCCAATTGTTAATTTTTTTTGATTCCTTCCATTTTTTTTTTTTTACCGTTCCTGGTGGTATCAAGATGGCACTTTGTCGGGATATCTTATCCATCTCTCCGGGGAAATGGATATTTCCAGAAAATATTTTTAATTCTATTTTTTTTTTTTTCTTTTCTAATCGGACCAAACCGCCTACTCGACTTTTTATATTGAAAGTGATTGGTGTTCCTATTCCAATGAGACTATTATTCCGTACCATTATGGAAGAAGATTCGGGTAAAATATGTACTTCTTCGGGAATAAAAAAAAATCTATCTACTTTGATTTGGTATTTTGGCTTTAATTCTTTAATTCCTCGATACTCAATTAAATCTTCTTTTTGAAAAATAGAATGAATTCCTATCGTTCTATATTTAGTAATTCCCGAACTCTGTCTTCTGTATTGAGGATCATCGAAATAACCAAAAATACTATTTCTATGAAAAATACCATTGATAGGTATTTCAATGGAGACACCGGAAGGTGGCATTAGATCGTTCTTTCGTTCTTGAATCGATTGGAATGGAAATGGAATAAGAAATCTATTTCTTCGCCTTTTCGCCAATAAATTTAAAGTATCGTGAAAAATAGAAGGATACATCAAATGAGAATGATCCATACATATGATTTGATTAAATATTGAATAATCGGTAATCTCCCCTTTTTTTGTACCAAAAGTCTTGAAACTAAATAATTTATGTTTTAGTTGATCATTACTTACTAAAAGGTTAGAAATATTTCTTTTTCCATTAGAACCCGAATGCATGTGAATTTGATCTTGATCCTTCCGAAGTAAAAAATGGATTATATCCGACCTGCACGACTTTCCTGATAATATCCATAAATGACTTGTTTTTGGTAAGATATGTACATTACTATACATAAATTCTGATGCATGGTACACATCGGTACTCCAATGCATTTCCCCTTCTGAGTCAGAATAAATATGTTTTCGAACCTTTTCTTTCAAATTAAAAGTATACGTTCCCGCGCGGATCTCAGCAATCACTTGTTCTGATTTTACATATTGATCATTTTGAACTAATAGAAAACTTTTTGGTGGAATAATCACGTTATGTATAATATCGTCACTTTCAATAGTTACATACAAGTCTATATTACATATAAAAGCAGGATATCCATGACGTGTACGTGTAGGGTTAACTAAATCCTCATTAAATTTTATTTTTCCATTCGAGGGGGCTCGCACATATTCTGCAGTACCCCCTGTGAATACTCCACCAGTATGAAAAGTTCTTAATGTTAGTTGAGTTCCCGGTTCTCCAATAGATTGACCAGCAATAATACCTACAGCTTCTCCCAATTCTACCAGGTCACCATGAATAGGACTCCGGCCATAACACAATCGGCAGATCCAAGACGTATTCCTACAGGTAAAGGGGGTTCGAATAAATATTGGTTGTGTTTGAAAAGTTATGAATCGGTTGATAAGCCCAATTCCAATATCTTGATTTCTAACGACAATGCACCGTGAACCTATATATATATCGTCTGCTACTACACGACCAATTAATGTTTGTATCAAAATTCTTTCTGGGATCATTCCATTTCGGGTATTTACAGAAATCCCGCGAATGGTACCGCAATCTGTTCGACGTACAACAATGTGTTGAACCACTTCAACAAGTCTACGTGTAAGATATCCAGCATCGGATGTTCGTACAGCAGTATCTACAACCCCTTTACGGGCTCCGTAGCAAGAAATTATATATTCTGTTAAAGATAGTCCTTCACGTAAATTGCTTTGAATGGGTAAATCAATCATTTGTCCTTGTGGATCTGACATTAATCCTCTCATTCCTACTAATTGGTGCACTTGCGATGCATTTCCTCTAGCTCCTGAAAAAGACATTATATGGACTGGATTAAAGGGGTCCGTCATCCTAAAATTAGGATTCATTTCTTGTCGCAAATATTCGCTTGTAGCATACCATACTTCAATGGATTGGCGTAATTTTTCTACCGCGTGTACATTCCCGTAATGATTATGTTTTTCCAAAATCAAACTTTGTTGTTCAGCATCTTGGACTAACCATCCTTTAGAAGGTATTGTTAAAAGATCATCTATTCCTAATGAAATAGATGTAGCAGTAGCTTGACGGAACCCTAGAGTCTTTACTTGATCCAGGATGTGTGATGTATATGCCATTCCGAAATGATCTATTAATCGGCTAATAAGTCGTTTAATGGCAGCTCCACCTATCACGTTATTGTGAAAGACTAGATTGGCCCGTTCTGCCATAAGTACCTCCATATTCCACTCAGTGGGATTCGGTTAGACAATGGATTTGAGTGAATGATTGGAAAACTTCCTTTTCTTTATTTTATGTTTATTCACGTAGAAAATTGACAAGATGCTAGTTAATCTTAATTTACACCAGTATCATAAATTTATCTAGGTTAGATATCAACACTAACCATCTATATGATTAGATACCATATGAATAAGCACGAGAAAAACCTTGTATAGCTTCTTCGATTTCTCGATAAAACGAAATATGACCAACAGTGGTTCGAATGTATATACAACGAATTTCTTTTTTGATACTTCTTATTACTAAATACTGCCCATAAATCTCATAATAAGTACCCAAAGATTCATAGTGAACTTCGATAGGAACTTCTCTTGACGACATAATGCATTGATCTATTCGCCACCGGAGCCAAAAAGGACTATCGAAATTTATTCTTTTCTGTCGATAAGCTCCAATTGCATCATAGGAATTGCAAAAAAAGGGTTCTTTTTTTTTCATATACTTATAGTTATTATTGCTAATTTTTTCATTTTGAGAATTTCCGGAATTAAACGGATTATACCTATTTGCACAAATACCGCGACGATTTCCGCTCGTTAATACGTAAAGTCCAATAAGCATATCTTGAGTTGGTACGGAAATGGGATCCCCAATAGCTGGAGACAAGAGATTCGTATGAGAAAACATAAGTAAACGAGCTTCCGCTTGAGCCTCCAAAGATAAAGGCACATGAACAGCCATTTGATCCCCATCAAAGTCTGCATTGAATCCCTTACACACTAATGGATGTAAACAAATAGCACGTCCTTCTACTAAAATGGGTTGGAATGCCTGTATGCCCAATCTATGCAAAGTAGGCGCTCTATTCAGCAAGACTGGGTGCCCCCGCATAACTTCTTGAAGGATTTCCCATACAATCGGTTCTTTTTCCCGGATTTTACTCTTAGCAACTCCTATGTTCGAAGCAAAATGTTTTCGAATTAAACCACGAATTAGAAATGTCTGAAATAGCTCTATTGCTATTTCGCGGGGTAATCCACATCGATGTAATGAAAGTGATGGACCTA